CAACAAAAACTAAAGCAAACATATAATAACAGATTCGAAATTGTAACCAAGCATCCCCCATTGGTTCTATTCCCGATTCATAACTAGAAAGTTTTTCTGGTCCTTTGCTAATCGGGGCTAAAACTCCGGAAATTAGAAATGCAAAAATAGGAATACAACTTGATATTATTATAAATGCCCAGAAAATATCATATTCGTAAAGCAGAAACATAAACGTACTCCCAGAAATGTAATGTGGAAAATATACCGAATTAGTCAATCCGAATTGGAATTAATTGTCAAGTCAGCCATAACTTTTTAGAAAAAACACTTTATTTTCATCGAATCACTTAGTTTCGTTTGGTTGTTGTGGTATATGTCTTGTTTCAAGAAGATTCTTTACATCTACTAGAATTTAATTTCTATTCCATTTACTTCGATTTTGTGTATTTAATTTATTTCTTTTACTTTTCTAAGGTTCTTCTTTATATTAGGGCTATACGGACTCGAACCGTAGACCTTCTCGGTAAAACAGACCAAACTTATTATTATCAATATGATTTGAGCTGTTTCAAAGACCCAACATGCATTTTTTTTGCATTGGGCTCCTTCGTTAACCGACATAAATATCGTTAGTCTACCATATTTTTTCTTAAAAGAAAAAATAAAGATGGCTCCGCGTGCTATGTGAATTCCAATACAGGAGCACTACCAAAGTGTTTCAAAGAAGGGTTATCCTGACGTAGGTGTGCTTTTTGCCTAGATCAACTTAAGTTAAATAGAGTCTCTATCGCTATGCTTGAATCAAATATGAAACTTTATACACCTTAAAGTTCATAAGATAGAATGAAAAGAGAATTTTTTGAGGGTCTTATACTCATTAGGCTTAGCATTGAATACGTATTCACCTTATCAATATCTCAAATCAATGATGGGTTCTATATTATATATTAGATTGGCGCCTGAATAGAACCAACCCTTTTGTCAGGCTATTGTTCTCTTCTTTTGTTCCCAAAAAGCATAGAGTAAGACATCAATTGCCCAATAGACTCCTCTGAAAAACATTGGCGCGCGTGTAAACGAGGTGCTCTACCTAACTGAGCTATAGCCCTTATGCTTGTGATACATATTTTATCATGTAGATAATTTCTTGTCAAGATGAATATTACATAATACAAGATCATATGTCTTTGATTGGTATTGCTTATAAATAATATTCAATTTATAATCCATCAATGTGAGAGATCCCCATTTGTTTTTCTTTGTGATGATAAATGACCTACTTAACTCAGTGGTTAGAGTATTGCTTTCATACGGCGGGAGTCATTGGTTCAAATCCAATAGTAGGTAGCTCCTATTAGATAAGATAGCAGCCTATAATAAATAAATTATAGCAATAAATAAATTATAGCCTATATTAATATTATTAATAATATAATGAGCTTTTAATAATATAATGAGCTTTTCTACTCATTCGCTTTTATTTTTTTTGTATATTTTTGATCCTATGCTATTGCTCTATTGAAATTTAAAAATTTCACAAATTTTTTCGTTGCATGAGAAGTCGATTCTACTTGATTGGATTTGATTCTTAATTTTCATTTTAATCAACAGAAGCAAAATAGGTATATAAACATAACTTCTGTTTATACACTTATTTTGCATATTCGGCCACATCAACTAGTTACGACATTATATTGATAGCCTCCACTCGTGTCCTAGCTCGTCTGAGAGCTAGATTTGCCTCAATTGTTTGTCTCTTGCCTTCAGCTTTACTCAAGTTAGCTTCCGCCATTTCAAGAGTTTGCTGAGCTTCTTGTGGATCAATGTCACTACCCTTCTCCGCATCATTTACTAAAACAGTGATCTCATTATTCCCTATTCTCGCAAAACCTCCCATCAGAGCCATCGTTAACCATTGGTCGTTAAGTCGTATTCTCAAAATACCTATATCTACAGCTGTGGCAATAGGCGCGTGATTGGGTAATATGCCAATTTGTCCACTATTAGTAGATAAAATTATTTCTTTCACTTCTGAATCCCAAACAATTCGATTCGGAGTCAGTACACAAAGATTTAAGGTCATTTCTTCAATTTGCTCCCCATTTATAAGTTCGCAGCCTTCGCAGTAGCTTCATCAATGTTACCTACCAAATAAAAAGCCTGTTCAGGAAGACCATCCAATTCTCCAGAAAGAATCAATTTAAACCCTCGAATTGTTTCTGCTAGACCAACATATTTTCCTGGGGAACCCGTAAATACTTCTGCTACGAAAAAAGGTTGTGACAGGAAACGCTCAATTTTTCGTGCTCTTGCTACGGTTAAGCGATCTTCTTCGGATAATTCGTCCAACCCAAGGATAGCTATAATGTCCTGAAGTTCTTTGTAACGTTGTAAAGTTTGTTTAACTCTTTGTGCAGTTTCATAATGTTCCTCACCAACAATCCGAGGTTGGAGCATAGTTGACGTTGAATCTAAAGGATCTACTGCAGGATAGATGCCTTTGGCGGCCAATCCTCTT